GCTTGGGCTGCTTTAATGGTAGTCTTTACGTTTTCCCTTTCACTAGTAGTATGGGGAAGGAGTGGACTCTAGAAGTACTACTAATTGAGTTTAGGAACTAAACAGTATCACTTTTTTTATAGATCGTTCGGCAAAGTTTTTTTTATTTCAAATTTCACTATTTCAATTTAAAATTTTATTTTTAAATTGAAATAGAAATTAGAAATGAAAAATATCTTCATTTCGAAATTCTCTTGGATTTTAGTTGAGTAATGTATTCTATGAATAATAAATATATATGAAGAATACTATTTCAATCAAAGAAATATTTCAATTATTTCCGTGTTCGTATTTTGAAAGTAAAAAAAGTAAAAGGAATACAAATGGTAGGAAATTTATTCCAACTGAATTCTTCATAAATTTTCTATTTCGATGAACTGACTCTTACCAAAGTTAGATATGGACCATGAGGAAGAACGGAACTTTTTTTATTTTACTTTTTTTTTTTTTTGTTTACCTCTTTACTGTTCAAAGATCAAAGAGAAAACAATTCGGTTATTCCATTACGTGGATACACATTGGGAAACAACATAGTAGTTGTCCAACGAGATACTGCACATCCTAAAATATTGTCTTGGGCGAGTCACATATTGCGCCGCTTGTTTTAGTTTTACTATTTTAGAAATTTTATTTATGTTTTGCTTGTTTTATTGAACCCATTTCCTATCATGGTTCAAACGTTAAAAGTCGACGGGTTTTACGAATCCTTTTCGAAATCCGAAGAAGTTCCCATGGATCATTTGTCAACTCCTCAATCAACGACTTCTTCGATGGGTATAATAAAATAATCTTTTTGTTAGCATTCCGACGAAGAAGTCATTGATTCTTTCGATCGGGATTCATATTGAAAATAATCAGAAATCTAGGAATTCTAATCGTAAAAGTCGCTTTCGATTATTTCAAATTTATTTAATTGAAATCAACACAAATTAAATACAAATAGATAAAGCAAAGAAATAGAATTGGGATACTATATAATATACATTATCACTATATATATTATATATATGTAATTAAATCTATTTCTATATATATAGAAATATATAAAAGGAATATGATGATACTATTGTAGATTGATCTATATTAATCTATATTAAATTAACCCGCATTACAATACAACTTTATACACTACAATAACAATACTAGATAGTATGGTAGAAAGAAATATCTGAATCTTTCTACCATACTATCGTATCTCATAGAATACGACTGATTCTAGTCTGCCCATTTCATTTAAGACGCGAAATTTTTATCCTTGTCTTCTCTGCAATTATTGATAAGAAATAAAAAATCAAGTTTAATTCAAATTAATCACCTTGGCTGACTGTTTTTACGTATATTATAAGTAAAAAAGCAGTAGGAACTAGAATAAACAGTGCAGTAGCAATAAATGCGAGAATATTTACTTCCATAATCTCATTGTTTAATTTTTCTTTAATTCGCAATAACTCGGGAGTTAATCCCATAGAGATAATAAATCTTTCGTCTGTAAATTCAATGGGATGCATTACATCTCGATGATATCGAATCGGATCAATATCATGAATAACAATATCGGAGCTATCAAATCGATTCATCGTCAAGAATTGAATAGTATAACATAGGACGATCTTTTATCCATACTGAACTCAAAATTTGATTCCCGATACAATCAATAATTACTTTATTTATTTATCATTCTTTTCCATTCTTTCTTTTCTATAACCTACCGCCCTCTTTGTACAATCATCTGATGAAGTATCATCTAACCGCCTTTCCACTTACCATTGGTTCTAAACAAACCCCAACAAACAATAGAAGCTCAATGAAAAAAAAAGGAAGGAGTTAAGTTATAAACTCCTTTTTTTAATGATCCAATCTTCTTGGAAAACAAAAGAAGTATGATAAAGACGAGTACAAATTCCGGTATAAAAAAATCTAATATTCCATCAAATTAACTATTTTTTTATATATTTATATATAAATTTAAAAAGTTTGTTCTTTCAAGGTTATAAAAAAAAAAAAAAAATGAATTACCTCGCTAATAAAAAAGTGATCCTTGTTTGATCTTTATTTTTTTAATATCCTCTTTCATTGGATTAGTAATGGGACGCATATATCAAAAGCTCAATGCGAAATTTGAATGAGATAGATTATTTCAAATTAGTAAAATTTGAAATTGAGGTTACACAAAATAGGGCCCGAAAAGGATATACTTTTAAGATTAAAATAAAAGTATTCTATACACAGTAACTATGTTCAATTTATTTTATATTGTACAAATTCCATTTATGTATGTACTCCCGGGAAACATACAATACTCTACTCTATTTCATATTTCACAGATCGGGAGTAATTGAAAAAGAAAAAGCCAGACCCAGTACAGTACGGTATCCCGTGGAATCCTGAATCTGATGCTAATAATATAATAATTGTACTAATCCACATATGTCTCTCTCCCATCAATCGAATCGGTACTAGT